CTTAATGCACGTATTGAATTTATTCGCAGCTATTAGACCGGGATCCACTTTTTTGGGAATATGAGTCGACGCAATAACAAGAATATTGCTATTGGAGGATCTTTCACAATCCCTGGAGAGATGGTTCACTAATAGACCGAGGGATAAGTAATTCGACGCATCCAGAGACAGATCATGAATGTTTGGAATCCATAGTATGCAAGGAGACATTGCTTTTGCTAATTCGAGTTGAAAGGTGATATAAAAGCGGTCTACCATATCCACCTCCTCATTCGTCATAGTTAGCAGCTCCCCATCAATATCAATATCCTCACTATCCTCACTATCATCAATATCCTCAATATCCTCACTATGATGAGTATGATGAGCACCACTATTATCAAAAATATCCTCACCATCACTATCATCATAAATATCCTCAAAAAATTGAGGCCTTTCATCCAGGAACTTGTTCGGAACTACTGTAATGAAAGGAAGATAGGAGTTTGTCGCTAGGTATTTGACCAAATAGGATCGTCCAGTTCCTATAGAACCTATCACTAAAATACCCCTAGAGGGGGATAGGCCTAAGCGGAGTGAAAAGGGTTTTCCATGAGATGGGAAATGAAAACTATTAGCCCCAAACGAGGTTTGTGAATAAGTGATTGTCTGATAATGCGCAAGGAATACTCGTCTTTCTGCTAAAGAGGGTCTATGAAACTCATAATTCATTAGATACTTTTTATGAATGTCAACTAAGTATCGTAAGTAAACCGATCCTGGTTGTTCAATCATTTGATAACTAGAACCATTCTTTGATAAATGATCACTATCAGTCAGACTCCATAGAATTTTATCAATCCTTTTTTCTTTCCTTAAGATGGAGAACTGAACCAAGAATTCTCTTTCGGCATCATCAATCGAATCAGTATTCGCGACCCAGGATTCGATCTTATCATCAATCCAACCACTGTTCACATTTTTTCTTTTTCTTAGTAATGAATAGATCTCTTTACTTGTACGACTTAGATGTCTCGTATTTCTCGAAAAAGTGATTCGATTGATAGGATTGGGTATGATACTTAGGAAATCGATGATATCAATGAGATTGATATTCCAATATTTCTTCTTAGAAGGTATTGATTTGACCCCATAAGCGGGACCACCACCCGATAGCATCTTGCCGCCAAAAGCCCGTATTTCTTCTAGAAAATATCCTAAAGCAGCTAGAAAGAGATTCTTTAACCAGAAAGAATTCAGTTCAGATGTAGGATACCTATCCAGAAGTTTTCGCAACTCAATCATGTATGATGGAATCATCAAAGATTTGATCTTTTCCAACTCTGTCTGTAACTCCCTAGAGGCTCGGGAAACAACGAGAAGATGTCTACGAACGATATATCCAGCAACAAGAAGAAGGAAAAGGATTGAATAGAGCAACTCCCGAACATTTGGTGATCCCGGAAATTCCCATATCAATGAAACGGGTGACTCATTATCTCGACGAAGCATTTCTTCGGACAGAAGAAGATTATGTAAACACTTACTCGAAATCTCGCTTATCAGATTCCTTTGTGGAAGAAGAATCTCCCGCAATTTGTTCTGAAGAATTGGCCATGATATATCTATATCTAATCTATCTATAATATCTTCAAAAAGGGATAACAATTTTTGACTGCTACTTAGTATCGCTATCCTCAATAGGTCTGAATTATATACTTTTTTGAAAGTATCTAAAAGAATGAAATTGAGATATTTGTACCCTGTCGAAGTAAAGAACCATGGCATATATGTTTGAAACATATTTGAGAGAGTTGAAAAAGCACTATAGGTTCTATACATCTGCCCTTCCTCAACGCATTTATTTAGATAAAGACTCCGTTTTTTCCTCTTTTCGGATGGTAATAAATATTTCTCAGAGTCAATCAAACCCATCTTTGAATTGAAATTGAGAAACTGATGCAAGTTCTTCCCTTCTGAATCAGATGGATTCATATCTGAAAGAGCTTGACAATAAATTCTTTCAAAATTGACTAATTGTCCCTCTCTTAGAGGTGTTCCAAAAATGTCTGCGATCGAGTAAAGAGCTCTACGAACGAATGGAGCGGATCGAATTGGAAAATGAAAAGATTTGTCCAAGTTATCCGGTTCGGCACCACTCGGCGGAAAATTCTTAGGTATGCATATCTTAGATACCTGTGACTCGATCGGTGAAATAGTATCTTTTTCCAAAAAAACATCTTTTTTTTTACCGACGTGCAAAGAAAATATTTTGTTGCGAATGAAAAAGATATTGAGGAATTGTCCATACGTAAGATCATAATTATTGATAGGGGTCCTTTCCACATAAAAAGGGAATCCTTTGTTACAATAGAACCAGAAGTGATGTGGATTATTCAAGAATCGAAGTCGATTTGCTTTATAAAAAGAGGATATCAATGAACTTCTATGAAATGGTTTCACGGGATTCAGCCAATTGTCTCGATCGTGGGATATCATTGAGAAATAGGAATCGGTCTTCTCAAAAGATTTCCTGCGATTTTTTCTAGTATGGAATGAGTCAATCATCCACTTCGGTATCTTATTGAACAAAAACGGTGATACTCTTCCTCCATTGATCAAGAATTTCGATTTTTGGGAAGTATCATGATCATCCAATAAGAAGGGTTTCAATTTATTCAAATGAACGATTTGAAGACCTATTGATTCTAACAACTGATTGAAGCGTTGATCAGTTGGACCCTTCAACTCATAGATGTGGATCTCGGACCTATGAATGGGGCTATTCCCGATACTCACAAAGAAAAAAGGAAGTGACCTAAACAAAAAGAAAAGAAGCGACTTGGACAAATTGGACAAATAGGACAAAAGGGGAAGTAACTTCGACAAAAGGAAACGAAGTGACTTAGAAGGATCTTTTTTGTCGAAAAATTCCGACCAATACCAATCAATTTTTTCGATAACCTCAGACCAATCAATCAAATATTGATTAATACCTAATCGATCGAAGACTACTTGAAAACGGCTCTTCTGCTCAGAAACGAAATGTTCCAAATCCTCCTGGAAACTCTTGCTCCCATTGGACCATTTGTATCTATATGCATCAGGATCCCGATTCATGGATCTCTCGCTTCGAGAAATAAGAGGATCGAACCATTTCTTATGACTCTTTTTCAAATTCGATAAATGTTGGTTGATCGTCAATTTCCTTTGAGTTCTCTGATTCAGAGTATCATTTCCTATTTGATCCCTTTGAATTCCGTATTCGAAGTTGCAATCGGATCTATTCATTAAAAAGAATCGATTTGATACATTTCTTATGTACCCATGGATGCTATATTGGATTGGAATCAGATTTTGGATCAATCTATGTTGATTGAATGCCTTCAGTATGGTGTTGATAGCAAATACCACTCTTTTTGGTTTTGGATCTTCCAAAGCATTCCCGCAGGAGATCTGGACCCCTTTTTTTCTGATCCTTCGATAAAAAGATTCATTTTCTTCAGAAAACATAGGAGGTAGAACCAATAAAGATTTCTTTGTCGATTCATCCCTGGAGTTGAATACCTCGTTCAAGAATTTTTTTTGATCCAATCCGCAGGAATCAATAGAAAAGGCAAAACCCTTATGATACACCAGATCCGGCTCGGTTATTGATAGAGTGAATAGATCTGCCACTCCTTGAAATCTCTCTTCTGATTCAAAATCGTGGCGCCCCACGTATCCTCCCCTCTTCCGGTCATGGAATAGATGAAATAAATCAAAAAATGGATTTTGGTTCAAGAATGAAATCTTGTTGGAACTGCCCATATCCGGTTCATCCTTCGGAACCCTATCACATCCCGGATTTGATGCAATAGGATGAATTGTGACGGTATTTTGTAAATACGCAATTATCTTGAATATATCAATGATTTCTTTTTTTTCCGATCGCCGGGATGGGACAAAAGAAAGATCTTGTTGTTTCTTCAATAATTTCTGATCTCTGGTGGACCTCTTAGTAGGATTCGAACCCAGATGAAGTTCTGACCATCTGTCAGAGAAAAAAGAACGAATTGATCTTGTAGGATTCCCAAGAAATTCTTCGATTTCTTCCGGAAGCGGATGATTATTCATCTGCTTCTCACGTTCCGTGAATAGCCGGGACATTGAGGAATCTCCAGAAAGGCTTTTCGGGAATCGGTCTGATTCTATCTCTGCTCCTTCCGTTTGAAGAAAGGAAGGATCCCAAAGAATCGACCCTTCTTTTTGAATCTCTCTTTGATTGATCCATGTGTGATATTCCGAATCCTTATTACGAATGGAATCGAAATGATCTATGGATTGATCAAAAGATCCTTTCAATTGGCTAGAATCCCTTACTTGAACTTGAACGAAATTAGATCTTGTGGAATCATATTGCATATTTGACGATACATTCCATACCTTGCTAAACAAGCGAAAAAACCGATCCTTGTTTATCAACCACACATTGTCTAAGCAAATCCAATTCTCTCTCGACACCTTCCTAAAGAAATCTGATTCGTGCGGATTCTTCTTCCAACTAACGAAGAGATCTTGGCGGAATTGCCACATATGAAATTGAATACAATTTTGCAGCAAAGAAATACCACACTTGTTTCTCGAGAAGAGATGGGAAAGATGCTCAATATCATTTGATTGAATAGTTGACCCAGCTCCTTGTTGTTTGAAGAAACCCTCCACTTCAATTGGTCTTTTTTCACGAAAAGAAGACATAAGATAACAAATCCAGTGTTTCACTAAGATTTCAAATAGCTGTCCCGAATTCAAGTTGATTATGTTTCGCTTATTTCTCGGAGAAAGACGATCAAACAATTCCCAATCATGGTCCTTGGGGATCCGATCATCCGTATAGGAAACAAAAGAAGACTCCAGATATTTGATATCTTTCTCTTTGAATGAGATCTCAATTACAGCCAGGGTTTCATTAGATATCTTACAAATAGAATCCCTCTTTTTTCCGACCCGGTTCCTCCACCACCGCGAACCCCAGTTAGATTCAGGCATGATACACTTTTTCGTTTTAGTTATTGGGAGAACCCAAGTACTCTCTTTCGGATCCATGAAACAACTCTCAGAGATCTTTTTCCCTTTTGGAAGATACAGGAGCGAAACAATCAACCTATTGATAGACCCAAAAGATTTTTCCAATGGAGCATTTCTGGGTCCAAAGGAATTCCTAGGCAGAAGCCCCATCAAATATAGATTTTTTCTTTCGACCATTTCTCGATTATGCATGCGATAGAGAAGGACCACTACTACAAGCAGTACTAGACCTTTGGTCGTCAATACTGCACCTTTGACTAGACCCTTGATCGTCAGTACTGCCCCTTTGATCGTGAAATACCGATTGCTTCTTGACCCCTGTGAATCGCGTGAGAGTAAACTCCTCCAAATTAGGGGGTCGAAGAGTTTCATAAAACGTTCTTGCTCGAAAAAAATAGAAACGATAGTTCTAACTGAATCGACTTGGGTCCACGAATCTAACAAATCGTGAGAGTTCTTGACCTCTCTTAACATCTCTCTCAATTCGAAGATCCAGGGTTGAAATGGATCTTGTTGTGAAATTTTATGCTTCATTTTGAGTGCCTCCCCATTATAAATATTGAATATAAAGTAAAAGAAAATAGGTTTCCATTTCTTTAGGTAATCTCCGATACGATAGTTCTTTCTTCTATGATATTTCTTTATGATATTTCTTTTACAATATTTCTTTCTTTATTCTATGATAATCCCCCTTATGCATCCATGGCTGAATGGTTAAAGCGCCCAACTCATAATTGGCAAATTTGCGGGTTCAATTCCTGCTGGATGCACGACAACGGGAATGTTCAATACGTCTATTGGAATTGGCTTTGTATCAATGGAATCTCATCATCCATACCAATTCGTTATGTGTTATGTATGGTATATTCATATCATAAGTATAGAAACAGTTAGAGGGAGAATTCTTATCGAAACTGGAACTCATAGGGAAGAAAATAGATTTATGGATAAAATTAAATATGCAGTATTTACAGAAAAAACTGTTCGGTTATTGAGGAAGAATCAATATACTTCTAATGTCGAATCAAAGTCAACTAGGACAGAAATAAAGCGTTGGGTCGAACTCTTTTTTGGTGTCAAGGTAATAGCTATGAATAGTCATCGAATCCCGGGAAAGAGTCGAAGAAGGAGACCCCTTAGAGGGCATAAAATGCATTACAAACGTATGATTATTACGCTTCAAGCGGGTTATTCTATTCCATCTATTAGCTTAGAAAGAAAAGAAATGAATTTCACTCAAAATACTTCATAACACGGCGATACATTTATATAAAACTTCTACCCCGAACACGCGAAATGCAACTGTTGGAATTCAAGTGAAATCCAATCCACGAAACAATTTGATCTCTGGACAGCGTCGTTGTGGTAAAGGTCGTAATGCCAGAGGAATCATTACCTCAAGGCATAGAGGGGGAGGTCATAAACGTCTATACCGTAAAATAGATTTTCAACGAAATAAAAAAGACATATCTGGTAGAATCGTAACCATAGAATACGACCCTAATCGAAATGCATACATTTGTCTCATACACTATGGGGATGGTGAGAAGAGATATATTTTACATCCCAGGGGGGCTCTAATTGGGGATACCATTCTTTCTGGTACAGAAGTTCCTATCTCAATGGGAAATGCCCTACCTTTGAGTGCGGTTTGAACTATTAATTTACGTAATTGGAAGTAACCAATTAGGTTTACGACGAAACCTAGAAATCGATCACCCACCCAAATTGAGTACCTCTACGGGATAGACCTCAACAGAAAACTGAAGAGTAACAACAGCAAGTGATTGAGTTCAGTAGTTCCTTATAGAAAATTATTGACTCTAGAGATATGGTAATATGGAGAAAACAGAATTGTTTGAAGCACCGACAGAACCGGAAGCGCCCCTTGTTTCAAAGAGAGGAGGACGAGTTATTCACATTTCATTTGATGGTCAGAGGCGAATTGAAAGCCAAGCATTGAGAATTCGACCCCCGGGGGAAAAGTAGAGATGTCTCCTACGTTACCTGAAATATGTGAAAGTTTTGACGTAATTTGATAGAGTCATTCGGTCTGAGTGCTACATGAAAAACATAAGCCAGATGAAGGAACAGAGAGACCTAGGATGTAGAAGATCATAACATGAGTGATTCGATTCGGCAGATTTTTGGACTCCTTTATCTCAACTCCTATGGTACTTCATCATACGATTTATATAAGATAGGATCCATCTACCTAGATATCATCACATACATCCAGAAAGCCGTATGCTTTGGAAGAGGCTTGTACAGTTTGGGAAGGGATTTTGATTGATCAATAGGAAGAATCTACTTCAACCGATATGCCCTTAGGCACGGCCATACATAACATCGAAATCACACTTGGAAAGGGGGGACAATTAGCGCGAGCTGCGGGTGCTGTAGCGAAACTGATAGCAAAAGAGGGTAAATCAGCCACACTAAAATTACCATCTGGAGAGGTCCGTTTGATATCCAAAAACTGTTCAGCAACAGTCGGACAAGTGGGTAATGTTGGGGTGAACCAGAAAAAATTAGGTAGAGCCGGATCTAAGCGTTGGCTAGGCAAGCGTCCTGTAGTAAGAGGGGTCGTTATGAACCCCGTAGACCATCCCCACGGGGGTGGGGAAGGGAGGGCCCCGATTGGTAGAAAAAAACCCACAACCCCTTGGGGTTATCCTGCGCTTGGAAGAAGAAGTAGAAAAAGGAATAGATATAGTGATAGTTTGATTCTTCGTCGCCGTAGTAAATAGGAGAACATTGAAAATCAAAATTGAAAATCAAATAGGTCTCTTTGTCCTTACAAAATAAAATAAAGTCTTTACAAAAAAAAAGATAGGAGTAAGTAGCCGTGACACGTTCACTAAAAAAAAATCCTTTTGTAGCTAATCATTTATTGAGAAAAATTGAGAAGCTCAACATAAGGGCAGAAAAAGAAATAATCATAACTTGGTCCCGGGCATCTACCATTATACCCATAATGATCGGCCATACAATTGCTATTCATAATGGAAAAGAGCATTTGCCTATTTATATAACAGATAGTATGGTAGGTCACAAATTGGGAGAATTCGCACCTACTCTGACTTTCCGGGGGCATACGAGAAGTGATAAAAAATCTCGTCGTTAATGTTAATAAAGTGAATATAGGTGCTCATCCTTTATTGATGAGAGGTGAACCTTATGATAAAGATAGAACCAGAGGTAGAAGTATACGCCTTAGGTCAACATATACCTATGTCTGCTCACAAAGCGCGAAGAGTAATTGATCAGATTCGGGGGCGCCTCTATGACGAAACACTTATGATACTAGAACTCATGCCGTATCGAGCACGTTATCCGATTTTTCAATTAGTTTCTTCCGCTGCAGCAAATGCTGCTCACAATCGGGGTTTCAACAAAACGTCTTTAATTATTAGTCAAGCCGAAGTGAACGAGGGTACTATTGTGAAAAAGTTAAAACCTCGAGCTAAAGGACATAGTTATCCGATAAAAAGGCCTACCTGCCATATAACTATTGTATTGCAAGATATATCCAAAGAGAGAAAGTTTGCCATATGGTCAAAAAAAGGGGGATGGATATATAAAGAGCTGTTTATAGATATTCAAGAGAGGTATCACTATATGCTATACAATATGATAAATCAGGACAGAATGATATGGGCTAATAGCAAGCGCGAGGCCATATGGGACAAAAAATAAATCCACTAGGTTTCAGGCTTGGTACAAGCCAAAGCCATCATTCCCTTTGGTTTGAACAACCAAAATATTATTTTGAGGGACTCCAGGAAGATAAAAAAATACGGGATTATATTCAGAATTTTTTACAAGAAAATATGAGAATATCCGCCGGTGTCGAGGGAATTGGACGTATAGAGATTCAAAAAGGGATCGACCTGATCCAGGTCATTATATATATGGGATTCCCAAACTTATTAAAAGAGGAGAAATCTCAAGCAATTAAAGAATTACAGAGCAATGTACAAACAATATGTAACTCTCTCAATTCTCTAAACCAAAAAGTTAACATTGCAATAATAAGAATTAAAGAACCTTATGGACACCCTAAAATTCTTGCAGAATATCTAGCCGAACAATTAAAGAATAGAGTTCCTTTTCGAAAGGCCATACAAAAGGCTATTGAATTAACTGAAAAAACAGGGACAAAGGGAATTCAAATCCAAATCGCAGGACGTATTGAAGGAAACGAAATTGCACGTGTCGAATGGATTAGAAAAGGTAGGGTTCCCCTGCAAACCATTCGAGCGAAAATTGACTATTGTTCCTATACAGTTCGAACTATTTATGGAGCACTGGGCATCAAAATTTGGATATTTACAGACGAGCGGTAATGGCCCTTTGATTATCTTTACCTTCTATCCAATCTATCTGGAAATGAAAGGAAATGAAAGAAAGAATGGAACACAAAAAAAAAATAATGAAGGAGTTTGTTATTTTTTCGTTCAATAAAAAAAAAAACAGAGAAATTAGAATTCTTCGAGTCTAATTTGAATTCTAAAGGGGTTTTGAATAAAAAATTGATTGAATTTTTGGTAGAATTGCTATGCTTAGTGTGTGACTCGTTGGTTTTTTTTGAGATTTAGGTTAGGATTAAAAGGGGGACTAGCCCGTAGTATCAACTAATAATTATAGAACTAATATAATAACCAACCCATTGCTTCCTATTATCTGGATCTAAGGAACCAGTCACTATATGATGAATCGATCATATCGTTGTAGCAACTGAAAAAAAAAATCTTTTTGACATAAGATACAAAAAGAAATCAATCAGATCAGAAAGTTGTAAAGCAAAAAGGGATACGGATAATATGGAAGGGTGAGAGAAAAAAAAAAAAAAAAGAAAATATTAATGATATATAATTCCAATATGATGTATGGTCTATGAATCATCTCATAAAAAAAAAGGCAATGTAATAAAGCATAGATATAAATTCGTCCAGAATTAGTAATTAGATTAGATGCATGCATCTAATTCATAAGAAAAAAAAAAAAGAGCCCCGAGTCAATAAAGACTGAGGAGATTGGCTCAGGAACAAATGAAATTAGAAGCTCTATTGCAAAGTTTGGACCTAGCCATTAATTGAGAAGCGGTGGGAACGACAGAACCTGTGACTCCAAAGGATTCTATTGAAAACGAATCCTAATGATTCATTGGGTGGGATGGCGGAACGAACCAAGAATCAATTCATTTATTCTGAGAGGTCATGGGATGACCCTACGAATAAAAGATATAATAGATTAAAAGAGTCAATATTCGCCCGCGAAAGATTATTGGAATTATTGCTAAGTTTTGGGCCGATTTTCTCAATCAATTTTCTTTTTTGCATTATACTTTAATAAAAAACACAAAAAAAATATTTCATTTCAATAGAAATCAACTTCGAATTTTCTATACATAGACAAGCAGGGTATAACAATTTCTACGTGAGAGATTCGATCTCAAAAAATCCCCAGATTTCCTAATCATTAGCCCCGCAGAGCTTTGGTTCACATTTTGCTATTCCTAAGCTAGATTGACGAGCCAACTATTCAAGCCGTCTCTCTTCTTATGAGCTCGGCGAAAGCTAAATGATATGGGCAGACTCTGGTATCAAGAATTTTTGGTAATTTTTTTTTTTTTTCTCGTTTCATTCGCGAGGAGCTGGATGAGAAGAAACTCTCATGTCCGGTTCTGCAGTAGAGATGGCATTGAGAAAGAACCATCAACTATAACCCCAAAAGAACCAGATTCCGTAAACAACATAGAGGAAGAATGAAGGGAATAGCTTCTCGAGGCAATCGTATTTGTTTCGGTAGATACGCTCTTCAGGCACTTGAACCTGCTTGGATTACATCTAGACAAATAGAAGCGGGCCGAAAATCAATGACACGATATGCGCGTCGTGGTGGAAAAATATGGATACGTATATTTCCCGACAAACCTGTTACAGTAAGACCCACCGAAACACGCATGGGTTCGGGGAAAGGCTCTCCCGAATTTTGGGTATCTGTTGTTAAACCAGGTCAAATACTTTATGAAATGGGCGGAATATCAGAAATGGTAGCCAGAGAAGCGATTACAATAGCTGCGTCCAAAATGCCTATACAAACACAATTCATTATTGCGGGATCGGAATGTGTAACCAAAATAAAGGGACCTTCGTGATGAAAAAACAACTTAGGTTTTTTACTTTTTTTATGAACAAAAAATATTTCTTCCTTTTTTTTCATGCAAAGGGCAAAGAAAAAAAATGATTCAAACTCAAACCCATTTAAATGTAGCAGACAACAGCGGGGCTAGAGAATTAATGTGTATTCGAATCATAGGAGCTAGTAATCGACGATATGCTCATATCGGTGACGTTGTTGTTGCTGTAATCAAAGAAGCAGTTCCCCACACGTCTCTACAAAGATCAGAAGTGATCAGAGCTGTAATTGTCCGTACATGTAAAGAACTCAAACGTGACAACGGTATGATAATAAAATATGATGACAATGCGGCAGTTGTCATTGACAAAGAAGGAAATCCAAAAGGAACTCGAGTTTTTGGTGCGATCGCTCGGGAATTGAGACAGTTGAATTTTACGAAAATAGTTTCATTAGCTCCTGAAGTATTATAAATACCTACTATTACTACTAGATGAGACTATGATTTAGTAGGGTATCTGAAAAAGATTCAACGAAAATGACTTGACTTTGTAGAATTGATTAGTAGATTGTGTCTCACGCATATACCTTAAAAAAAAAAAAAAGAAAGTAGAACATGTTGATTAGATGAAAATTCGGAGGCACTAATAATTTGAGTCATGGGCAAGGATACTATTGCAGACCTAATAACGGCTATACGGAATGCTGACATGGATAAAAAGAGAACGGTTCGAGTTGCATCTACGAAAATTACCGAAACCATTGTGAAAATACTTCTACAAGAAGGCTTTATTGAAAATGTAAGAACACATCGAGAAAGTCATAAAAATTTCTTGGTTTCAACGCTGCGACATAGAAGAAATAGGAAAGGCCCATATAGAACTATTTTAAAACATATTAGTCGACCCGGCCTACGAATCTATTCCCACTATCACAAAATTCCTAGGATTTTAGGAGGGATGGGGATTGTAATTCTTTCCACTTCTCGAGGTATAATGACAGACCGAGAGACTCGATTAGAAAGAATAGGGGGAGAAATTTTGTGTTATATATGGTAATCTTTCTGGTATCCGCGGATAAGGAACTCCCTAACTTAAAACTTCAGTTTTTTTTTTTTTGAAAAAAGGGATAGGTATATAGAATGAAAGAAAAAAAAATCGACTTACCAAGGTTTAATCACTGAATCACTTGAAAATGGTATATTTCGAATTCATTGTAGATAATGAAGATCTGATCCTGGGTTATCTTTCAGGAAGGATACGAAGTACTTTTATACGAACACTACCGGGGGATAGGATCAAAATTAACATAAATAGTTATGATTGAACGAGGGGACACATAATTTATAGACTCAGGAATAAAGATTCAAACGATTAGGCGGCTCTCGAAGATCCCGTTCGTTGGAACACAATTCGAAGTTCAAAATACATTTCAAGAAACTTATTTTCTTCTAAAGAGTAGATTCCTAATCCAGGCAAGGAAAAAGAAATTATGAAAATAAGGGCCTCTGTGCGTAAAATTTGTGACAAATGTCGACTAATCCGTAGGCGGGGCCGAATTATAGTAATTTGTTCCAATCCTAGGCATAAACAGAGGCAGGGATAATCTTTCTAAAAAAAGACTCTACAAGGTACCCAATGCACAAATGAAAGGATCTGTTTTGACATGAAATGGATATCTCCGTATATCTCTGACTCATATTTATGAGATGATAAAATATGGCAAAACCCATACCAAGACCAAGAATTGGTTCGCGTAGGAATGGACGCATTGGTTCACGTAAGAGTGGACGTAGAATACCAAAAGGAATTATTCATATTCAAGCGGGTTTCAACAATACCATTGTAACGGTTACAGATATACGGGGTCGGGTGATTTCGTGGTCCTCCGCCGGTACTTGTGGATTCAGGGGCCCAAGAAGAGGGACACCCTTTGCCGCTGAAACCGCGTCAAAACACGCTATTCGTAAACTAGTAGATCGGGGTATACAACGAGCCGAAGTCCGGGTAAAAGGACCAGGTCTCGGAAGAGAGGCAGCAGTACGAGCCATTGGTGTAAGTGGTATAAAATTCATGTCTATCAAAGACCTAACCCCTATCCCACACAATGGGTGTAGACCTCCTAAAAAAAGACGCATATAGAAACAAAAATTGAACATCTTTCAAGAGAAATAAATGATTCAATGATTTGATCAACAAATATTACTATGCTTAGAGAGGAAGTAGCAGTATCTACTCGGACACTACAGTGGAAGTGCGTTGAATCAAGAAGAGACAGTAAGCGCTTTTATTATGCCCGTTTTGTTCTATCTCCGCTTATGAAAGGCCAAGCCGATACAATCGGCATCGCGATGCGAAGGGCTTTGCTTGGAGAAATAGAAGGAACATGTATAACACATGCAAAATCTGAAAAGATACCACACGAATATTCTACCATAGTCGGTATTGAAGAATCAGTACATGAAATTTTAATGAATTTGAAAGAAATTGTATTGGGCAGTAATCTCTATGGAACATGCGACGCATCTATTTGCGTCAAGGGCCCTGGAAACATAACAGCTAAAGACATCATCGCACCGCCTTTTGTGGAAATCATTGATACTACACAGCATATAGCTAGCCTGACAGAACCAATCAATTTGTGTATTGGATTACAAATCGAGAGGAATCGAGGATATCATATGAAAACACCAAATAACGCTCAAAAGGGAAGTTATCCTATAGATGCAGTATTCATGCCTGTTCGAAATACGAATCATAGTATCCATTCGTATGGAAATGAAAAAAATGAGATGCTTTTTCTCGAAATATGGACGAATGGAAGTTTAACTCCTAAAGAAGCACTTCATGAAGCCTCCCGTAATTTGATTGATTTATTTCTTCCTTTTCTACATGCGGAAGAACAAGACATAGATTTAGAGGACAATCAAAGGGGGGTTACTTTACCCTTTTTTACCTTTCATGATGGTTTGACTAAACTAAAAAAAAATGAAAAGGCGTTGAAATCTATTTTTATTGACCAACCAGAATTGCCTTCCAGGACCTATAATTGCCTCAAAAGGTCCAATATACATACATTATTAAACCTTTTGAATAAGAGCCAAGAGGATCTCCTGAAAATGAAACATTTTCGAATAGAAGATGTAAAAGAGATAGTGACCGTTCTACAAAAAAAAACATTTCGTAAAAAATTTCCCGAAGAATAAGCTTTCAATTTGAAAATGAAAAATCCGTTGGACAGATTTCCTCTTTTTTTTTATTTGTATTTTATTTTCTAAAGAAAAATTTCATCAATTTTGAGTCTTCAGTAAAATCTGTATATTCGGAATAGATCCAGAATTCTATTGAAAAAATCTTTGTATCTAGGGAAAATTCACTTTGAGGTGACTATTTCCTAGATACATGGGTTGTAGTATTTATTTTACGAAGGAATCAATTTGAAAAAGACCTAAAGTGAGAGATTTATCAATAGGTAATGTTGCTCCAATACCCAACCAAAGCGCTACTGCGGTACCAATCAAAAAGACGGTTGTAGCTACTGGACGACGAAACGGGTTTTGGAATTTATTAACGTTCTCCAAAAAAGGTACTGTTAATAATCCGGCGGGTACGGAAACCATTAAAAGAACTCCCAATAACTTATTGGGCACTGTACGGAGTATTTGAAAAACAGGAAAGAAGTACCATTCGGGTAATATTTCCAACGGGGTTGCAAATGGATCTGCTGGTTCACCAATCATTGACGGTTCGAGAACCGCTAAACCTACATTACATGCAATAGTACCCAAAATAACTACTGGAAATATATATAAAAGATCATTAGGCCATGCGGGTTCACCGTAATAATTATGACCCATCCCTTTCGCCAATTTAGCTCTTAATACAGGATCATTCAAATCAGGTTTCTTTGTTATTGGGATAGGTGAATTCTTATGAATCCATCCCCCGAAAGAACCGGACATGATAATTTTTCATCATCCGGCTCGAGCACAAATCAAAGGAATTAAATAGATCTATAGAAAATCTATATCTCATCCCTATCAACACATATATGACTCTAGCTAAGAAAAGATTTAACAGATACAATTTTCCAGAGTTGCAACTATCCCTTGAAAGAATTCTGTTTTGACAATTCAATTACAGGGAAATGCTCAATACCCAAGTAGGCTTACAAAATTGATTATGATCAAGTGCTTTTTGGGTCGTCTTATGCCTTGCTATTGGCGTTTCTCCTCAACATATTTTGAGTCGTCTTACGTACAAATACAAAGGATTTGCTTGTTACTAAATAGAGTTTAGGCCTGTGTTTTTTTCTTTAGATCCCCTGTTTTACTCCGATAGTATGATCGTGCGGAATCAATGCAGAGGGAATGAATACATTTCCATACTATACTAAATGAAATAAGTGAAATCAATAGAAAAGAGAATCTGAATCCTTGCACATTACTTATTCGACTTCGACTGGATCTTACAGAGCCTATTGATGTCATGTACGACATGATTCGGGTCTAATCATAGAAAAAGTTTTCCTCAGGCGAACCAGCCTATCCTATGCCTATGTGTGGCGCGGTGGTTGGAACAGAGACACATTTGCTTGTAAATTCCAATGTGGCAGATAAAATCATATATCTGCACGGGCCAATCAATAGTTCAAGTCGCACACTCCCATAATCCATATTCTCTTCGAAGAATCCACTTCAACTATTCATATTCAAATTCAAAAAAGTAAATATGATATTGGGGAGTTGAAGGGAAATATCCAACAAAATGTCTTATTTTTTTTTAATCCATATTTGTAGCAATGAAAAACTATTCTTCCTCCTCAAATACATAATTGATTAGCAATAACTAGGATCTATCTATCCTCTCTATCTCTATAAACTCTATACTATAAAGGACCAGAAATGCCTTGCTTACGTATCATTAAGAAGTGCATTAACATAAATACGGCCGTAAGAAGAGGTAATACAAAAGTGTGTAAACTATAAAAACGGGTCAAAGTAGATTGACCCACACTAGCGCTTCCACGTAATAACTCAACCAAAGGCGCTCCTATTACAGGAATAGCGTCAGGTACGCCTGTCACGATTTTGACTGCCCAAAAACCAATTTGATCCCAAGGTAAGGAATAGCCAGTTACACCAAAAGATGCGGTCAATACAGCAAGAACTACGCCTGTAACCCAAGTCAATTCGCGAGGTTTTTTAAATCCACCGGTGAGATACACACGAAATACGTGGAGGATCATCATTAGGACCATCATACTTGCTGACCATCGATGCACTGAGCGGATTAACCAACCAAAGTTAGCCTCAGTCATTATATATTGAACCGAGGTAAAAGCCTCGGTAACGGTTGGACGATAATAAAAGGTCATGGCAAACCCCGTAGCTACTTGTACTAAAAAACAAGTAAGCGTAATCCCTCCTAGACAATAAAATATGTTTACGTGAGGGGGAACATACTTACTAGTTATATCATCTGCAATCGCCTGAATTTCGAGACGCTCTTCAAACCAATCATATACTTTATTGAGATAGGTAAACCAAGGGAAATCCCCCTCCGAGAACTGTATATGAGAATTTCATCTCGTACAGCTCAAGCAAAAACACCCCCATACTGGCTGCAACAGATATCTAATAGGAAGTTTGAAACTTCTTCTTTGTACTCCGTCCAATCTTATCTGAAAAAAAAAAAAGGAAGAACCAAAATTCAAAATTAAGCTATTCTTTTCTTTCTTCTTTTGTGATGATAATGCCAAAATATCAAGTCAGCTCATTCATCTTTATGTTGATCATTCTAGGCCTCTTGAATTTTCTCTGTCTCTATTTTTTTTTTGTAGAATGAGAATCTAGATTTCTTGTTGTTTATTTTATAATTGATAGAAATTATCTTGTTGAGACCCTAGGAATCGGTTGAAACCTCAGATTCATACTAGAAACCACGATGATTGAATAAAGCCCTCAAGCTAGGTCCAAAGGCTCTCTGAGTAAGAACCATTAGAGAATCACTTATTCAATGAATAGAGGAAATGACTCAAAATTCAGAGAAAGATTTGTCCGTTGGTAAAAAAAAATAAGCAAACAAATGAGGATAAGAATTATTTTGAAAGAAGAAACCCCCCCGATTTCTAATTCTAAATGAAATCCTTGGCATTTTTTGAGTCCGGTCACGAGATCTGAAACGGTAGGTATGAATCATAGTTCCAATCTTTCTTTTCTTTATCTATTTCATTCCAAATATTCCGTGCTCCGGATACTAGAATGAATGAATATCCGACGAGGCAGAATCCATCTTTTTCAAGATGACAGACCCATTCTCTGTACTATCAATAGGATCTATTATAACAAGTCACACACTCATATTCCGGAAATACCGAAACAAAAGAATTTCGCGGTCGAACTGCCGGAAGTGCCTATAAATCCTAGTCCTACCTAAATGATGAATTTTGGATCGAAAAGCGAGGACTTCATGATTTTGATGGACCTAGTTCATTGAAATTCCATCCAATACAACGGAAGAGTTATAAATTTCCAAAATAATAGATAGGAATACCGCGAATAAAGCCATTGCGACACCCATCAAAGGGGTAGTTCCCCATCCAGGAGCTACTTTACCATATTCCGAATTCAAGGGTTTCAATAAACCCCCTAGACCTGTTTTTCTTGGTCTTGGACCAGATCGAGAATTGCCCTCAAAGGTTTGTGTAGCCATAAATCCTATTGCATTGGTTGAGATCTGTTGACTTTGTATACCATTACACTGTAAATAAATCATCTTATCATAGATCCGTTGTGATCTTGAAATTATAAAATAATGGAAACAGCAACCCTAGTCGCCATCTTTATATCTGGTTTACTTGTCAGTTTTACCGGGTACGCCTTATATACCGCTTTTGGGCAACCCTCTCAACAACTAAGAGATCCATTCGAGGAACACGGGGACTAGTTGAAGTAAAGTAAAGAGCCTCCCACGAAACAAGGGAGGCTCTTTACTTTGACTTCAATTGAGTATAATCAAACATTATTTTGCCCTTTTAGTCGGAACCTTAGGTGGTTCTCGAAAAAAGATAGCGAAAAAAATGATTCCTAGAGTCGACACTAAGAGGAATGTATAAACCAATGCTTCCATAAATTTGATCGTGGTTTACAATTATAGCTTCCACACCTGTTCATTTGGTTTGGGATTATCTCCCAGCTAAAGATAAGAGTCAAATAAAAATCAGCAATTCAACTCAAGATTTCTCTCGTAACCTATAGAAAAACCAAATCACAAAAATACAATACAGGTGAAAGATACCAGATCAATCTTGTATCAGACTACCTGTCTCCTTGTAGTTGGATCTCCAAGTTTTTGGAACGCCCCAAATTCCACTTGAGCATCCAAATCCGGGTCAATACCAGCAAAAACATCTCTGAATAAGGTTCTAGCTCCATGCCAAATATGTCCGAAAAAGAAGAGCAAAGCAAAGGAAGCATGCCCAAAAGTGAACCAACCCCTCGGACTGCTACGAAAAACACCGTCGGATTTCAAAGTAGCACGATCTAATTCAAAAATTTCACCTAATTGAGCGCGTCTAGCATATTTTTTCACAGTTGCAGGATCACTATAACTGACTCCATTGAGTTCGCCGCCGAAGAACTCAACGGTGACTCCTACTTGTTCGACACTATACTTAGATTCTGCCCTTCTAAAAGGCACATCGGCTCTCACAATTCCGTCTCCATCTACCAAAACCACTGGAAATGTTTCAAAAAAAGTAGGCATACGACGTACAAAAAGTTCACGCCCCTCTTTATCTCTAAAGATAGGGTGTCCTAACCACCCAACAGCTATTCCATCCCCACTGTCCATTGAGCCCGCTCTAAATAATCCCCCTTTTGCTGGATTATTGCCAATGTAATCATAAAAAGATAATTTTTCGGGAATTTTAGACCAAGCTTCGGAGAAACTCTGATTTTCCACTAATCCGGCACCAACCCTTCGATATATTTCTTGTTGGAAGTATCCCTGATCCCATTGATAACGAGTGGGGCCGAATAATTCGATGGGAGTAGTTGCTGAACCATACCACATAGTTCCAGCAACTACAAAAGCTGCAAAAAAGACAGCAGCAATACTACTGGAAAGAACGGTTTCAATATTACCCATACGTAATCCTTTGTATAGGCGTTGGGGCGGACGGACACTAAGATGAAATAGGCCCGCTAATATGCCCAATGTCCCCGCTGCAATATGATGAGAGGCTATACCTCCCGAAACAAAAGGGTCAAAACCCTCTACGCCCCAGGCAGGACTTACAGATTGTACTTTTCCTGTTAGTCCATAAGGATCGGACACCCATATTCCAGGACCATACAAGCCTGTTACATGAAATGCACCAAACCCAAAACAAGCTAAGCCTGAAAGAAATAAATGAATTCCAAAAATCTTGGGCAAATCCAAAGAGGGTTTTCCCGTACGTTCATCACGAAATATTTCTAGATCCCAATACACCCAATGCCAGATGGCTGCCAAGAAGCACAAGCCGGAAAACACAATATGTGCCCCGGCCACACCCTCATAACTCCAAATACCCGGATTTGTTACAGTCCCCCCTGTGATATTCCAACCGCCCCATGAATTGGTTATTCCTAAACGAGTCATGAAGGGTATAACAAACATACCCTGTCTCCACATTGGATCAAGAACGGGGTCAGAGGGGTCAAAAACTGCTAATTCGTATAGAGCCATTGAACCCGCCCACCCAGAAACGAGAGCTGTATGCATTATATGAACAGCAAGCAACCGGCCGGGATCATTCAATACGACGGTATGAACACGATACCAAGGTAAACCCATGAAAATACCCCCTTCGAAGAAAAATAGATACTATGTAACTTTATCGCATTGGAAAAGACTATGCTATAGACTTCCGCCTTTCAGTTCAGTGGATTATTTCGAATGAAGGGCTCCTAGTTCTTTTTTGTTGGTAATAGGTAATAATGGAACAATTCTGTTAGTCTGTTAGTAAGAACAAAGAAAAGCAGATCTATTCTATACCCGATAAGTACCAATACGCAATGGGGCATTTTCTATGAATATGAACAAATGCATAGAAATTTATTTAGCGTTCGAAGAACCCGACCCCTTCATAAGATTTTTCCCTTATTCATTTCATCTTCCTAGATGAACTTTTTCATATTTTGAAAACAATAAAAAAAATCATTTTGACATTTCCACATAAAAGTGAAATCTTATACTTGACTCTTTTCTCTCTCATTTATGCCTGTTGGTGTTCCAAAAGTTCCTTTTGAGTTTTTTGAGGGTGAGGATATTGACGAAGAAAAAAAAAGGGGGGCTAAGCCTCAGACTAGGAAGCCGGCTTGTTCTCCTATTCATTTGATTAACGATTCGCCTCGGGATAGGGCTAACAATTATCCTGGGGATAACGATAACTATAGCGATGATGATCCGTTTAACAATTATCCTGGGGATAATGATAACTATAGTGATGATGATCCGTTTATTAACATTAACAATTATCCTCGGAAAAACGATAACAATAGTGATGATGATCCGACTAGCCCTTGGATTGATTTTAGTAAGTTCCCTACTAAAGATGAGAAAACAAAGGAAAAGCAACCAAAGCTGGAGTGGATTGACCTATAGTGCGACTTGTCAGACATATTGGGCCATATGGGATTTCCCCGTTCTCTCCTCCGATCGAGATACCTCTGCTTCGCCAAAAAAATTGATGAAACTATCAAGAATTTGGAGCGTGAAGTGCAATTAGATCCATTCTTTGAGGGATCAATATTCATAGTATCAATTAGAAATAGAAGAGAATTTATGGTTGGCTTGGTTGAACCAATAAAATGAAGTATCCAGGCTCCGTTCAGAAAATACTCACTTGGTAATATGGACATGAAATGAATAAAAAAAAAGTCGTATCAAAAAGAAATGGTATTGGGAGCATTTGTACTATATATATAAATAAAAATCGGTTGGACCCTTACCCGGAGTAGAGCATAAACCTAAAAAAATAGAAGAGGCCCATTCAGGAACAAGAAAATAACAGAGTCCTAATTTGGAAATGAAACAATACATCAATGAGAGGGTAATTCGAGATAAGTTTATAGGGGGTAGAAAAAAAAAAGCCCTTCTATAAAATAAAATAGAAAAAGGCCAACATATTGATTTTTTTTTGCAATTTTTTGAACCGTATGCATTCAAAGGTGCGTGTACGGTTCCTAAAGGATAGCATTTTGTCCTAATCACCCGACTTCATCGAGAAAGATTAATTTTTTTAGGAAAACCTATTAATAAAGAGAGCGGTAACCTCGTTGCGGGTCTCATAGCATATCTCAGTACGAACGATAGTACCAGGGATATTTTTTTGTATATAAACTCGCCGGGCGGGTTAATGCGACAAGGAATGGCTATTTATGATTTGATGCATGCGTCGCCCGTAGATGTATACACGGTATGCATGGGAAAAGCCTGTGGAATGGCTTGTTTCATTCTATTCGGAGGAGCACCTACCAAACGCATAGCATTCCCTCACGCTTGGCGCCAATGATTTTTTATTTGTATTTGATAGAAAAAAGAAGACTATGCCTTCGCCATATGAAATATGAAAAAGATTATTGAGTAAAAATAGCATGGCACGTCGAGTTCGGTATGAGTAAACAAACTATTATTGTTTTTCATAACATGAGATTTTGTATCGGGAGAGTAGTATGAGACAAAATAGATTTCCGATTTTTTCTTATCTATCGGGAGTTTATTTCAGCGTCACAATTTTTTGTTTTAGCGCCAGAATTCTTTTTCCACTTCACTTCTCCTATTTATATTATCAAAGTCAAAGAGTACTAAAAAAAAAAAAAAGAAACTTTGGGATTGCTGAATCACAGACGAGAAAACTTCTAAATTCCATATAGATAGAAATAGAAAGCAACGGAACCATCATAGTATTTTTGAATTCTACCGAAAGGAAGGGTGGTAAATGGATCACTTAATGATCTGGAAATGATCTGGATCTGATAGATCCTATTTTTTTTTTTCTCTTTTTCGCGCTGGAAGGGACGAAAGGTAAATTCCATTGGATAGCCGTATGCAATACAGAATAAATGCCTGTACGGTTGTTCAATTTTCTCTATTCTTTTTATCTCTTTCCTTCGCCCGAGGGTGCAAGATATGATATAAAGTAGAGGAATTCTTCCTTTTTTTATATCATCAGGGTAATGATGCGCCAACCTCGCGGTAAGTTTTCAAAAATCCGCAAAAGACACCCTTTAAAAGAAATAGAAGTGTTGTTTTACTTACGCAACCAGATGGAAGAGGCTTATGCACGACATACGCACAAAACCCGGCAGGTTATACACGACGACATCCAAAGAATGGCTTATATGTCAGCAGAAGAAGCCCAAGCTCATGGAATTATTGATATTATAGGAGACGACACCCTCGGGAAGTATGACGAGTATGACGAAGAAAACTAAAAACACAACAAAAACTGGCCCTAGAGATAAGGATCTGCAGCGGAAACGCGGGTAAATCCTTTATTCTGCTTCAAATCAACGTTCAAAATGGCTTTCTTTTTTTTTTTTTGCTAATTCCATTTTTGAACGTTGATAAGATAAGATCCTTCTATTTCGCAGCACCTTAATATGGCCTTAATATGGCATAGACTTACTAATTACTAATTCCCTTTTAGATTTTCTATTTTAGGAGGTTTATGTTGTATTTTTCTCTTTTCTATTTATTCTTAATATATTTTTTAAGAATTAGAAAAAGAATAGGATTTTCTATTTCTGTTTTCTATTTATTCAAAATATTTTTAAGAATAATAAAGAAGAAAAAAGAAAAGGAAAAAAAAAAAAGGGTTACCCGCCTTTTACATTTTACATAAGAAGCTACTCTGTGGTAAAACTTTCGAGTAGAGAGAAACTTATGCACGAATGAATTCTCAAAATTTCATATATAATATAGAATTCTATTATTTACCATTTTTTTACTTTGAAACCAAAAGAGGTCAACATGATAAACATGACCGCTCGATGCCAAAAGAAACTCCTTTTGGCAAAACTTCCAAGCATCCGCATAGTTATGCGGGAGGTTCATATTTTTTGTAATTCCATAAACAAAGAATTCAGTCCTGTTCTGGAAAGGGCTATCCAGTCTTTTTTTGCTTGGGCCTTATCCCAATTCCTCCAATGGAGAACCTGGATAATCCCCAGAGCTGCGAAGGTCATAAATATTATTTTGACCTCGCGCATTTTTTGGATCATAATTCTTGTGTTTTTTGTTGTTTGGGTTTTAGATCTTATTGGCAAAAAGTGCACTCAAGATGACCTTGTAAAGAGAATCGAAAACGAATACCAAAAGAAGATTGAATGGAAGTGGGTCTAATACATTTCTTTTTGAGTTTTTTTTTTATTTGAAACCCTACTGCATTTAGAACTCTATATGCACTAGGGCTTCAAATGGATCAGATCCGCAGATGTCTGAAGCAGAAAGGAAAGTACATCTTTTCTTTTTTTACCGCGTTAAACGTTAAAAGAAAAATAAGGTAAATAACCCTCTGGTTAGGATCTATCTAAACCAGCCCCCTTTTTTGTATTGTATACAATTCAAGATGCCAACTATTAAACAACTTATTAGAAACACAAGACAGCCAATCAAAAATGTCACAAAATCCCCCGCTCTTCGGGGATGTCCTCAGCGTCGAGGAACATGTATTAGGGTGTATGTGCGACTCGTTCAGATCATGAGCTGGAACAAAAAAAAAGAAGCATTTTCCCAGTCTCAATGACCAGTACCAATCAATAGGATGGAATTCTTCCAGTCATTATCGAAAAAAAGAAAACCCCCGTTGTGTTGTGTATAAAATTTATGGTTTCCATTGGTGCAAATCCAATCACCTTAATTGGAAATGAAAAGCAATTCCCCTTTGGTAGCAAATGTATCCATTAAGCGGGGGATTGAGTAGTTAAGAAGCATAAATAAAGCGCTCTCACTCTTGCAAGAACGGATGAACAGGGTCAGCAACCTAGCCAACTTTCATAATGAAATGCCGTTACTATATGGGTAGATCTCATTGTGAAAAGATCTATTATTGGACAATTCATGGGTAGAGTCAAAGAATGTGAACTGTACAAGTTACTAATAGCATTGATTAAATCGGGAAGGGGGCTCCGGCGTATAGAGAGGACCTCACCGTTTACGAAGTAACCATAGAAACGAAGGAACCCACGATTTATTTATCCCTTTCCCTTTACTATCGAATTTCTACTTTAAATAACTACTCAATTGAAATTGTAGTATTTCTTTTTTCATACCTAGTCTCGATACAATTTCTTATTTCAGGTGAAATGCTCGTAAAAAAATCGTGGTTGGGAAGGTCATAGTAGCAAAAGCCATTGGAATTTTTATTTTATACATCGGACGAATCCGTTTTGTTATTAATAGACGAGGGGGAAATGACTGAAAGAAAAGAAATCAATTAGTTATTCAGCACATCAAAGTTTCAGTTGATTCAATGACCAGAACTATACGAGGTTATATAGCACGGAGACGTAGAAAAAAATCTCGTGTCTTTGCATCAAATAATCGGGGGGCTCATTCAAGACTTACTCGAAGTATTATACAACAAACCATAAGAGCTTTGGCATCTTCTCATCGGGATAGGGGCAGACAAAAGAGAAATTTTCGTCGTTTATGGATCACTCGGATAAATGCAGTAATTCGGGCGATTTGGGTATCCTATAGTTATAGTCGATTAATAAATGATCTGTACAAGAGGCAATTGCTTCTTAATCGTAAAATACTTGCACAAATAGCTATATCAAATACAAATTGTCTTTACATGATTGCCAAGGAGATCAGTAACTAAGGTAAGGTAAGAGGGTTGGAAGCAATCGACCGGAATGATTGAAACGTAAACGGAAATCCCCGGAGAATGGGCTCCGGGAAGGTTATAGTCAAAATGAATCTGATTATGATAAATTAGTAAAAAAAAGTATTTCTTTTTTCTTATAATTTTTTTACGATTTTACGATGTGTCAATTCAATCTGAATTCTCGAATTTTTCGAACAAAATATCAACCCCTGGTTGGGATTCGAATTGGATGGAATTTAGGTTCAATCAATTGAGAAATTGTCCTTTTTCTTTTTGGTTCGAGGACCTCTCGTTCTATTTTTTCTAGGAATAGGCTTGTTTTTATCAAATTTTTTCTTATAGTTAATAAAAGGTAACGAGGATAAAATACGAGCTTGTTTTATGGAAGTAGTTATTAATCGTTGTTGTTTCAAAGTCACTCTATTCACTCGTCTAGATAATATTTTTCCTTGATCACTAATAAATCGAGTAATTAAACTCAGATTTCTATAATCAATTCGATCCCCTGATCCAATTGGGGGCAAACGCCTACGAAAAGATCGCTTGGATTTAAGAAAACGCTTGGATTTATCCATGGTTTATTCCTTATCTCTAAAATCCTATTTCTGAATTCTCATTTATGATTTGACGGAAATAGGAGTTGATTGGTTTATGGTTTATTTGAAATAGATTATTATATGGAATTTGAATTTTATGAATCTGTTCCCATTTCTTGAATAGAGGGTACATACGCGCGCTCTTTCAAATTATTTTTTTATCTCCACATGAAGCGTATGTTTGTAACAATAGGGACAGAATTTTCTCAATTCTAATCGACTAGGTGTATTGTGTCGATTCTTTTGGGTGATATATCTGGAAATTCCAGAGAACTTCTTATTAATATCGTTTCGGACACAACTCTTACATTCCAAAATCACTCTTATTCTAACATCTTTACCCTTGGCCATGAACCTCCTTTGAGTTTTGGATTCACTCAATTCTTTCATTTTGATCCGAAACGAAAAAAAAAAAAAAAAGAAGTTGCGAATTTGAAATCCAATTATGAAAGATTTGGTTGCAATCAATAGAGAAAAATAAAAAATAAGTAATACAAAGATTTCTAACTATCAATTATTTAGAATCTCAGTTATAGTATATAGTAATAGTAGTCTTTTTTTTTTTATGATTTTGTTGCCCCGGATCCCATTTCCGCTCCCCCTCTATGAATTCGAACCCAAGCACAAGTTTTGATGCGATTGAATACCCATTTTCTCTTTCTTTAATACTAAAATAAAAAAGAAAAAACTGACATCAAAGAAAAAAATAAAGAAAGGAAGAAAAAAGCGAGGGCTGAGTCACAGATAATTTATTCTATCTGGAATCTTCTTAAGCCCTTCCCATGTCAATAACTAAAATGAAAAAAAGGGGAATGTCAACGCATCCGGGAATAGACGATTGATCTCTATCAATAAACCTGCCAAAGACCCAAACCATAGAGTACTTAGCACAGGTGCCACAGAGAGATATGTTTTTATATCTCGCATTGAAAATACTCCTTTTTTTTATAATACGTATAGGATCAGATGCATATGTGGTTAAGGAGCAATTGTATTTGTAGGCGAAATTCCTAAGGAAAACTAAAAGGGATAGACAAAGAAAGACCCGGTAAATGAAATTGACCTTCCCTTACAAGACAAGAGAAAAAAGGACCTTTCCCTCTTTGTGGAACATTCCCAAGAAATCTTTTTTTTTTTTATTATATCTTATTATAAATTATATTTGATCCATGAGATCAAAAATAATAAATAACAAGAGAGTTTGGATATCAATGAAGGAAATAATGATGTGGAAAACAAGACACGGATTCTCTACAATGACAGAGTAGCAGTAGGTCAATTAAAAGGGATGTAGCGCAGCTTGGTAGCGCGTTTGTTTTGGGTACAAAATGTCACGGGTTCAAATCCTGTCATCCCTACCTAATGCGTATCCTATGAACATTAATGAAGGATCAATAGCGATCAATCAAAATTGGACCTACCAAATCTTTGAGTTTATGAGACTATGATCCATGCAAAATCTATTGGGAGTACAATTAGAATCCTTTTCTTTAGGATCTTATCTATTGTGATAAGAAAGCGCTCTTAGTTCAGTTTCGGTAGAACGTGGGTCTCCAAAACCCAATGTCGTAGGTTCAAATCCTACAGGGCGTGATTCCACTCTTCTTAGGTCAAATGAAATTACAATGAAATTGCTTTATTTACTTGATAAACAATCTGAATTTGACCCCCTCCTTAGCTTTAATCCGCAGGAGGTCAATCAAAAAAAAAGAGAGGTTGCTTAATCAAAGGTCCAACTGATCCCCGCGTCTGTATTGTAAATATGCAGTTATGAATAATCCAGCCAAAGTAATAGGAATTAGACCTAACACGATTCCAAATAGTAAAACTTCA